TCAATTTCATTTCTGCATTAGAAGTCAACAGGATTCTTTACTTCATTTGTTTTGTCAAGGTGAAACTGCCTCTCATATTCACAGTCAGAAGCACTAGCCTTCCTCTTCGATTCAAGCAAGTCGACCATTGAATCTATTAAACTGGGCCGCTTCTTCCCCCTCCGCAGGAAGACTTCCTTCTTTCCCTTGCCTGGCTGGTTATCTCAAACCGGCATTCGAACCCACAAAGCCTAGCCGCACCGCCATTGTGCTATTAGCCCTACGCCTAGAAAGCCTCAGTTACAGACTGAACTTACCTATAGGAGGAGGTTTGATTCCATTGCCATTTACTGTTCCATGCGATCTTTACACCGACACCCCCATCTATCCAAAGGAGAATCAGCTGAAAGAAGAGAGAGCCCCCTTCCCGTTGTTGTCTCTAACTAAACCACCACCAGTACACTCTTCCACTACAGATGCTGAAAACCCGATTCCTTCCCAGGCTTTTCTCTTATCCCTGACTTGCTAGTACTCAACCTAGAGATGAAAGAAGTAAGAGCCCCCTCTTGTCGCAAAATAGTAAATTAGGTTCAGTTGGAAAAACAGCTATAAATGACCACTACGAACGAAGGATGCAAGTCCTCTCAACAAACTCCATATCTGCAGAAAAAATGCCACTATTCTTAATATAGTAAGGCGTTTCTAATCTTCCTCGCAGCAAGACTTCTGAAAGCCAGTTGCTAAGAAAAAGATTAGAACAAGAGGGCTCTGGCGATTTCGGAACTAGCTTGACTCATTCCACCCAGCAAGTCTGGGGTGAACGAGAACTAGTTCATCACCAACATGCTTAACTCCTAGGACTTTTGGGATTGAATACTCTTACTCTTTTTGACCAAAAGATGGTGAAGAGAGGAGCTAGATAGAAGTAGTTTTGAATGAGGAGAGGGAAATCTGGCCATTAGTTAAGTCATTTTTTGTTTGGTCATAAGTTGGTTAGAGAAAAGTAATTAGTTCAGTTTTAGGCATACACTAATAGTAGGTTACGATTCAAAAGAAAGAGAGATTCAAGCCAATCGACCGGCTAAGAGGACTATTCAAATTCGAAAGTAGATGTTCATGCTCATACAGTTGCAAAATGACACTTGACCTATTTCCCTCATAGACAGACATGGAAATTAGAAAGTGTCTATCTTATATAGCTGTCAAATGAGACTTTCACTTTTCCCTTCGTAGAGCAGATCATGAATTGAAAAAGTTCTATCTGGGCAAAATCTCATTTTTTTCTAGATTTCCCTTCATTTAGGGCACCAATCCCGACTTCTCCCGTTGCTATAGTATAATAAGAGATAGGCGCCTACCTTAAAGTCACCTATCGACACTCAAGCCTGTTCATCCTGCTTTCTTTCCTTTATAAGACTGGAAGAGATAGAAGGCTCTCCTGTCTTTGCCCATTGATAGATATGCCTGAAGTACCGAAACTCTCTCCCTTAGGGCTCTCTTTCCGTAAGCCGGTGAGGAGTGAGGGATCTACTGAGACTGAGCCATCTTCGCTAGCCGATCTGTCAGTTCTATAGGGTATGAAGCTCTTTCCTAGTATTGGGTTCAGGAATTCATGCTCGCAGGTAAAGAGACTAAAGAAACAAGAACAGAAACAGTCTCTTGAAAGAAGGGAGCATTTGCCCACTCTGTGGTACATGAGCTCCTCGTCCAACTTACTGTCTTCCGATTTCATATCAGTTACAAGCTTGTCATTTCAATCACTTGCTACCTTTAAAGGAAAGCAGTTCGCCCATTGAATCGATTAATCTAAGTCCCCTTCCTATAGAGTGAACGTGAAAGCCGGTCTATAGTCCACCATGCTAATGGAATGTCAGTGACACAAGTAGTAAATTCATTCGTTGACAGGAGCGAGCAGAAAGAGAGAGCGTAAAGAGGGTCTTATCATGAATATTGGCCTGCTTTCCTTTCTCCTGTTGCAGTAGACTACAGTCTTACCACTATAATAGAAATAGAAAATAGGTCCAAAAGCAGGAAGCACAGTCAGGAAGGTAAGTTAGAACTCTTTTCTGAATTCCTATCTATAAAGTCAGGCTTGTCTATACAATACAACAAAGTGAGGTAAAATCATTAGTTAGGCTAGTGGGAAAAAATGACTCTGTTTCCGTCTTTTGAAAGAAGTAAGGTGTTCTTCCTTCATCCTCCATCCACACTATGAGGGCCGGCCGGAATATGTTTGGCTGTTCAATAGCCAATTCCATTTCGGTTCATTTTGGTATGCTGGGAAGATGAAGAGATGAACTTTGGAATTCAGTTACAGAGAAATTCAGCAAGAAGCTTTCGGGTTGGAAAGGTGCCCGCCCTATTAGGTCAAGCTGGTAAGGCCTTGTTTTTAATGAAATCCACCCTTCAAAGCTTGCCTTTATTCCCTCCTTGTCCGGGGTCCCGAAAGGAATGGCTGCTAGGATTGAAGGAATTCGGACGAGATGTCCACGGTCTGGTGTTGGATGGAGAGACAGAATTCATCTCATCGCATGGGAGAAGGCTCTCCGAAGCTTCGATTTGGAGGCTTGGGCTGGAGCTCTAGCTAGTTGGACTAGAAGCTAGTTATTCCGGTCTACTTGTTGGGCAGGCCGGCCCTCCTTCATCCCTTCGTTCCAATCCATCCAGACAACTATGGCAACCCGTACTAATTGCCCTTGCACTGATACCAGTAAGGGGAGCGTCGGCCAGGGGAAAAATCGCACAGACTTATATACAGGGGAAGGACCTTAGAATCTTGTATAAGAAAGGAAAGATTTCAAAAAGCAGATTAGGTACTTCCAACAGGAGAATAAGAAAGGAAGAAAGAAGAGTGGAGAAAAAGGGAAATGGAATTCTTCACAAAGGGAGGGAACGCAAGGGGGACAGCACTAATAAATCGGAAAAGGGGTCAAAGGAAGGGACACATCTTGATAGGGCAACAACCGGGGATAGGATATGGAAAGAGATCAACATGTTTTCTCGAACGAACAGATTTACACCGTCAATGACAGCGCACCAAGGGAACAACGGACAATCACGGCAAAGGCAAGCACGAATGCTGCTGCCTACGAGACCGGAATCTTACACTGTGCGCAGAGAACCCCTCTCACTTTAGACAGAGAGGGAATGACGATGGGTAGCCAAACCGTGAGGCGAAGAACTCAACCGCTATACACGAGGGAGCAAGTGGAAAGAGTAGAGCAGCACCTTGCCGTAGAGAGGGTCCTAGAAAGGTTAAGAGTTCTGCACCGGTTGGAGTGGAATAGGAATCTAAAACAGAATTCGATCAATTGGCTTTAACGAACCTATTTCATTAGAATGATCGAAGAACCCGCTTATCTATAGAAAGAGGGAGAGAGAATGAGAAATCACTCGACTGTTAAGGAGAGGAGGGGAGAGTTCGACCGCCCTAAGCCAACCAGAACGGCAAAGAAGAGTTCTATTCGGCGACCGGTAGGGAGAGGAGAGGATGGGAGGAGAGAACGTCGACCATAAGGGAGACAGCAGTTACTTCGATGTGAGCAGAGTGCCCATTTCCTTACTTAGACTAACCTTCGTTTAGAAAGTCTCTCCCCTCGCTCTGACTCTTCCCATACTAAGACTTTTGTTGATCTACCTTTGACTTACTTCCTATCTCTACCCTTGATCCAAGGTAGCCGAAGGACGGATTTTGACTAAGCTTTGCTGAAAAAAGCTGCAAACTTCAGTTCCGAAACTTTAGTCTTAACTTCGTTTAGTCAGAAGAACTTAGAACGGCGGTAGCAGGGCGAAAGGCAAGGTCACATCCTGCCGTCATAGCTTGCCCCCCATTGCTTCGTACGAGACAGAAAATCAAAAATGGAAATAGTGAATCAAGATCTAGACTATCCTCTATCCGGATATATATGCCCCTATGAGCGACTATGCCGATCTTTATATGTTTTGGCCACGTGCGTTTCCGCTAAGAAGAAGAAGGTTTGGATCTTTAAACCTTAAGAGGATGCTATCGAATGTGCTCTTGGCGCACGTGAGGGATGTGACCTATGTTAGGTCCATAAGATAGCACAGCTTTTGGTGTTCTATGATTCACCTCCGAATAATGAGTAGATAGGGAAGAGCTTTTTATTTTTCTCTTCATAGAAGACTGATGGGTGGAGCAAGAGGTCAAATTACTATAGAAAGAAGAGTTGTAAACTATAGGACTTCTTTTTCTAGTAGTAAGATTTAGGGTTTTTTCGTTCCTTCTCTTCGATAAGAATATCGATTTGAAATGATAAAAATTCCTCTTGATTCTCTTGTGTTCAGCGAAAGAACTGCCTAAGCATACTTTTTCGGATCCAAACTTCTTTGTTCTTTCTAAGTCTTCGTCTTGCATAGAAGAACGCAACTGTTGCAAAAACGGGTCTTTCAGTAGTAGGCGGCATCCCCTCTTAGTTTTAAGTAAGCGGAACCATTCCGTTTTGGTTCTTCTCCACATTCTTACCGGGCTATCCAGGGATTTTCCTATGATTTTAGAAACTGAAATTTCGATATAGAAGGATCTCCTTATTTCTGAATAGATTATAGCATCATTTTCTTTCAAAGATATGAAATCACCTTGGGAAACTTGAAAAGAAGTAATGCTGACTATTACATTATTCACACAAAGCCTTCGATGACTTATCGGCTGCCTTGCTTGAGGAAGAGTTTCACTAAAATGGAGACGAACCGGAATAACGTCCGATCTTGTTTCTGGATTGAGTGGAAAAGGGATATATGAAGTTCGTTCTGTTCCTCTATGCATCTCTGTGATGGGTAAATCTCCATGAAAAAGGGGCAACTTTCGTGTAGTTTGTAATTGGATGTAACTATTCAGATTTTTTCGAGAATAAATCATTCTCTTAACAGATCTCGTCTTGTTCCTCAATCTTCGAAGAATGCGGCGTTGTATTATTGTAAGTTCCCTGTTCCAAACATTTCCTTCAAGTAGACGACAAGTTTTAAATCTTAATGCAGGCATTCCTCCCTCACATGCATTTGCAACAGATTCTTACCAAGACCGGTAATCCCCATAGACACACGGCCATTCTCGGCATCTTCACTGTTGCCCCTCTTCTCAAAGCCTTTCGAAATGTCAATGTGACATTTTCTTCTTTCCCCGGGATACTATTGGCTTACTCTTCTTTTCCTTCGGCGAGGATACCTTAGTTCCAATCGTTTGAGGAAAGTCGGCATTCTTAGTTGAAAGGAAAGGACTTCTACCATGAACGGACTCTTTGCCTTGGGGAAAGAACTTCCTTGGCTTACTAATGACCACTTCGAGAAGAACCTATTTGAAGTCTAATGCCACATCTGACTCAACAGCTCCTTCTTCCTCTGAGAACTCTACTTTGATTCCTGCCTCCACTACTGGTGTGTCTTCTGCCGTTCCCAGTGCTTCCCTAGTGGCATCTTCACTCATGACAGACTCAAGCATCGAGTCTTCATCGCTGTCACAGGCTACGGCTTTGCAGTCCTACACCACTGCATCTGGTTCGTTGTCCTTTGTGAACCCGAAACCATTGTTGCCCTCTTATCGGGTTCATGGACCGACTGCAGGACCCTCGGCATCTATTCCACAGCCCTCCAGTCATGTTTTCATGCCTTCCCCACAGGTATATACCACGGTTCCCTCTGCTGCCTTCTCACCGTTATACACCATGTCTTCCAATGCATCTCCTCAATCTTTCCCTTCCACCTACCAGAACCCATCATCCTTCTCACCTGCGCCCCTTCTTGCTGCACCCATCTCGTATCCATAAAGCTAGACTGACGCAACTATCTTCTCTGGAAATCGCAGTTTGAACCTATACTCATCAGTAATGATTTAATGGGCTATGTGTAGGGGACCTTCCCATGTTCCCCTCAATTCATCAGTGATGCCGAAGGAAGGGCTCATCTCAACCCCGCTTATAGTGCTTGGGTGAGAACGGATCAAAGTGTTCGCTCTTGGTTGAACGCGACACTCTCAGTGGACATGTTGACGGAAGTCTACAATAGAATATGAAAACAAAACATATATGGATGTTTGGATGGCTTTAGAGCAAAGATTTTTTTATCAGTCCACGGCTAAAGAAATGAAATTGAAGTTCGATATTCAGAATAACAGGAAAGGTAACAAGCCTATGGATGCCTATTTACGGGAACTGAAGTCTATGGTTGATGCCTTGGCTGCTATCAACTCTCTTCTATGTCCCCAAAGTAGTTTTCACTACAAAGCCCTTTGAATATGAAGCTTTTGTTACAACCATCTCCGACTCTAAGACTGTTCCATCGTTTGAGGAGCTGCGGACTAAGGTCCTTAACCAAGAATCGCGTCTTCATCGCATACAAGCTGCACAACACAGTGAGCAGCAATCAGCCTTTGTGTCTCAGACTTCAGCTGCTTCTGATAATCGTTCCTCTCGCTCCAACTACAATGGAGCTCGCAACAACAATGGGCGAAATCAACAACTGATTCTACGCATTGCTCTTCCAAGCCCTTATTCCCAAGTCACCTTAACTAGTTCTCCGCACCTGTCTGTAACGGACCCTCTGCCTTTAGCTACAAATAAAGACTCTCAAGAATGATGGGACTGTCTTAGAGGCCTGAATCCTTTGGATAGTGGTCAGGAAGATACCTTTAACCCCTGAACACACTGGCAGTGCTTGGCCTTTGATGGCTTTGAGAGTCTTGAAAACAATGTAGTATTCCGCCAGGAGCATTTGCCACCTTGCTATCCCCCCAGAGAGAGAGGCTTTCTCGAATATGTATTTCAGTGCGCCCATGCGAGCGATGAGCCAAGTTGTGTGATAAAGCATGTACTGCCAGAGCAGCCCAAGCGAATGCGCAGCACGTCCGTTCTAGTGCTGAATATCTGTTCTCGTAATCCGTGAACTTCTTTCTCAGTTAGTTCGTGGGATCGGCATCTCCTGAATGGCTTTCACCTTGTCGGGATACATCTCACTCATCTTCTGCACAGGCTACACCATGACCGTTCCCAACGACCGGAACAGTGACACATGCACAGTTTCTTGGGCGCATTACCCAGGAAGAGTGGCTGGCTGCCTCATCTCGAAAGCCATTAATGACTCTTATTCCTACCCAACGGATCAACCGCAGAGCTCCGGGCCAACCCTTACCAGTGATTCTCGCCTCCCCTACCATTCTGTCCTTCCAGGAGGAGATGGATGAATGGAAAGCAAGTAAACAGGAAAGCTAGACTAAGGTCCTTAACCAGGGGTTGGAAGCCCTATTTTCAAGGGGTGATGGGAGGTGAGTTCGGGTATGACCTGGGTATGGCTTCGGTATGATTCTAACAGGTCCTACTCTGATCTCACTCTCAAGCTATTCTCTTTATAGACAGCGACTCCCTCCCTAGACTGCTATTATCTCTCTACACTGCATTGCTCCCTTATTAGTAACTCAACTCAAATGCCATAACTCCCTTCAGGTTTAAAGGCGCAAAGAAAGAAACTTCTTAACAAAGCCTTAACTACTAACATTATATAAACCATATGCAATACTGGAACCTAACTCGAAAAACCTGGAATATAAAACTTTAAACATCCTAAATTCACCTTTTCAAAATGTTTTTCGGCTAAAAAAGATAGATTAAGTTTGTGTTCAGTGGTACCTTTTCCCTTCCATGTTAATAGTGGAAATAAAGCAAGAAAATCAATGAAAAAACGAGAAAAAAGGTATCGGATTGACGTCGGCAGGGGGTTCCTATTAAGTCTTTCCTCCATTAACGAAATTGCCAACAGCCACCGATACGGATACCCGACTTGAGGAAGCAAGCACCGGCCGGAGTGCCCTCGAAGCTTATTTATCAATATCTTCCTTATGTGATGGCTCTCGACATCTGTCTCAGGTACCTAACTTTGGACGGATTCTATTCTGTACCCATCTATGGAACCATCTTGGCTGACTTCCTCGCAGCACATCCTATCCCCGATGATTCACCTCTGGCAACAGACTTACCAGATGAATAAGTTATGCAGATCGAGATAAAAAGGGGCTGGAAAATGTACTTTGATTGAGCTTCAAGGAGTCCCGACGGCCAAAAACAGGAAAAAAAAACAAAAACAAAAGATTCTTTTTTCTTTTTTCGATTTTGAGTTCTTTTTAGAAGAGAGAAAGAGTAGAAACAAAGGGTACGCTCTCTAGAAGATTTGCTCGGAGCTGTTCACTTTCACTCGGTCGACTGGTATCTTGAAACCTCTTCGCTTGCGGGGGCAGGAGTGGAAACATCTGAGAGAGCGCTTCGCGAAAGAATCGCGTGGCGCGGTGAAGGGTTCCCGTTGGGGTTTCCGGCTCTCCTGGTCTCCACCTACTTGTGGAAGAGGGGGGTGAGTTGATATTAAGGTGTCAAGGCGCTCGAAGAAGGCCACAAGCGGAAGCAACCGATGCTTTGGTCATTCAGTTGACTCCTTGCTGCCAGTCCGTGCTTGCTGTCATGCTGGCAAAAGCGGGGCTTTCGGTCGGTTTTACCTACTATTGGATTTGAACCAATGACTCTCGCCGTATGAAAGCGATACTCTAACCGCTGAGTCAAGTAGGTCAAGCTGAGTCAAGTCAGAGAAAATAGACCCCTATAAGTATAAGAGAAAGCCGCGCAACCAAAGTTCCCCTTACTATACAAGGGGGGGCGGAGCGCTAAGAAAGAGAAAGCGTTATCACTATACGAAATGAAGCAGCGGCTAGCACGCTAAGCTAAGATCAACCACTTGGAGAACGCGGAGCCTTTCTTTCTCGGTCGTCTGTCTTAATAAGTTAAGCGGATTCCGATTCATGTGGTCGTTCTCTGTTGCATTGGTGTTTTCACTCCCCACTCTCCACCATAACAAAATGTTTCCACTATATCTCAGGAGTAGTCAAAGGAAGTACGGCGGGTCCGAGTAGGAAAAAATGAACTAAGAATTAGGGCATAGAACAATGGATCAATTCATTCAACAAGATCCGTTCGGATCAGACCAGGATGAATGGGATTGGTTTGACCTCTCGCTCGGAATTAACCCGCCGCCGACAGATGTCCCACGCCACGTTTCGTGAACAGCTATGCCCGAGAATGAATGAATTGTGATATAGCGCCGAATAAGTCACAGCTCTATTCCCGACTTGAAATCCATAAAGGACTTTAAGGGAGATAAAAGAGGGGCCCTAAAATGCCTCGGGACGACTGCACGTTACATCATAGCAGCACGACCAAACGGAGGCGGAAAGCCGGTTGGGCGCTAGCGCTTTATATTATACTAATCTAATATGAATTAAATTAAGTTAAGGGCTTTTCCCTTATTAGTAAAGTTGCTCGAGGCCGGAAAATGAGAATACAATCTAGAAGATCTGGTCGAATGGTAGAAGAATCTATGGATTCGTTAGGAATCGATAGTCGTTGGCTGGACATACGAGTCACAACCGGCCGGGAAGAGGAGAGATCAACGACGGAGCTACTAGCTACTAGTTGTAAAGGAAAGGGCAAGACCACCTTTCGTACATTTCTACTGGTCCAGACATTCGAATAGCGAACGAAAGACCAGGAGATTGGATCTAGAAAGCACTTCCAGCAGGGTTGACGGCTGTGTGGCCCTCATTCAGCTGGAAGTAGGAAATCAATCCCGGCACGACCGATGACTTAGTCTCCTTCTCCGCTTCGACTCAACCACCTACCTAACCTCTTAGAAAAGATCCGATAGATAGCAGCTACCTAACTTTTAAGCCCTTCACCAATCAAGGTCTTTCATCTAGCAAGTCCTAGTACTATGTTCTCCAAGCTTGACTAATAGAATAGGCAGGCCCTTTAGAGAGCAGTAGAATGTTGGGTTAGCTCTGCCTTTAAGTGATAGGGGGTGAGGGGAACTGCTCAGAAATGTCTTAGTTGGTTGAGGAGTGACCGATCCGGTCAGTCAAAAAACAAAAAAAGAAAATAAAGAGTGACATCGGGACCTTATTGCCTCTCGTTGCTTACTTTAAATCGAGTCACTTCGTCTATCCCCTTCCATCAACAGAAGTCTCGGCTATAGCTATAAGAAAGTGTGGATATTTATTATCCCGCACTAACCTATATTTCCAGCATTTAGCGCCTAAAACCACTGAAAGGGTCGATGCAGCTCCCCTCCCTTCATCATAAGGGGCAGTTTTAACCGCTTTCTTGTCCACGGCCTTTTCTTTTAACCCCGGAATCGGATCGGGCAGGAAGTCCTTGCTCTGCGTTCCGTCAACCGTAGATGAAAACGGAGCAACTACTAGACCATCCCAAACAACATTTAACAGACACCTACGCCAAAGCAAAGCATCGGTACTCGTTGAATCATCTAGTTTTTACAGATGTCATTCGAAATCTCATAATAGAAGAAAAAAGATTCCGTTCGATCTCTTTCTGTAATAAGGGGATTTATCCTGCCAACAACAGTCTGTTCTCTTTCATCGGTCTATGTATGGCAATCGGTCATTTCTTTCTATCTTGCTTGGTTACCGGTCTTTCTGTCTTTAAAGAGATCGATTTCTGTCCTTTTTCTGGTATCGCTCTAATAGGTCTAAGCTGTCTTGTTCAAGCATTGGCAATACGTCCACAAATACGGATTCCCTCCTTTATAAAGAGTTGCCCTGTAGTTTCATTCTAGCTCAATACCCTTTCACCGCCTTCTCTAACCCCATTCCCTGTAAGGCTATTTAGTTCCCCTTTGCTACTTCATCCTGCTCTTAGACTAGGCTTTGTCAATTCGCCTTACTTAAGGGGTGAAATCACCCGATGCCTTCATTGAAGTACTTCCTTAGCTTAGGAGAGGATGTCCTATTGCCAATTGGAGGAAGCAAGAAAAAGGTATTCAGCAAGAAGTGTACTACGAAAGAGGAGTTCTTTGACTTGACTCGCGGTTGATCTTTAGAAGATTAGGTACAAGTCTGAGGCCAGAAAAGAGAAATCAATGCAATTGAAGCAAGTAATGGAAGCCCTTACAGAACAACTACTGCGAGAGCCTTTACTTCCTATATAGATAGAGACTTTCACTATCGGCATTGGGTTAGGTTGCATCGGTTGTTAGCCCCGCATGGGAATCAAGAAGGAGGTGTAATGGGTTACCCCCGGAACTAGAAGGTTAGATAAACCAGTCTGATGGTTGCCTCTCCCATCTTCGATATACAATATGTCGAAGCTATTGACTCTGAAATGTGAGTCTTCAATTAGCTGCTTTCATAAAAAGTATCGGAATGAACAAAAAAAGCTTCATCGAAAAGAGAATGAGCTAAAGCAAAAGCCGCGGCAATAATCAAAGTAGTTCCATATTTCTCGAGTACTAAATAAAAAAGAGGTGTACTTCTTCTCAAGCAGTATCACCGGCAACTAAAACAGTCTTCTATCCGTAATTAGTCCCGGTGCCGATGCTTTCTTTGTGGGTTTAGCAAAAGCCCTCCTCAAGTATCAAGTAGGACATCATCTACTACTTGAATCACATTCCTCACGGAACACTTTATCTATTTGAATCTCCAACTTAATAAGATCGAGTTCGAATCGAAAGCGGTAGGTACCCCCGGGGCATGGATTCCCATAGGGCCAACCATGGGACTGAGTCAAGGCCTACTAGCTACCTCTCGCCTTCTCCCACTTCTCTTATAAGGTGAGCTTATTCATGAGGCTGATTCGTAGTTCTCCTTACATTACAAGAAAAAGACTAATAGAAAGCGTGGAAAGCGGGAAGAATAGTCCTAGTTTGGAGGATTAGGCCCTGCTTCCAAGGCTGATAGGATTTCACTCAACTCATCAGTCTTAGGCCTTAGCGGGATTGCAACACTAGACTAAGAGATTGGAAGACTTTTTTCCATCATTTCCTACTTTCTTTACGGACTAGGGCGAATCGCAAGCAGACATAATGGAAATGGAAGGCTTGGACTGGACAGCAGCGAGTCGGGCGTACTCGACTACTTGAACAGGGACACGCAGAAGCCAATTCTCCGACACACGAACAATCTATTGAAAAAAAAAGGGACGAAAGAGAAGAAAAAAGGTAGTTTACTTGCTTAGTGCTTGTGCGCTAAGGGAAGAAAGATCGAAAAGTCGAAACTTTCGAAAGCGCACTCACTCTTCTCAAAATCTCTTATCTTAAGAGAAGAAAGATCTACGCTACGAAAAGGAGCGAGCGGAGAGAGCATAAAGAGCTTACTTATAAGGTACGAGCTTAGAGCCTTGCGTCACTCTGGTATGCTAATCACTTCGTTGTACGACTCTGGAACGGTAGTCGCTTAGTGCGACAGCACTATGGGATGCAAAGAAGCTTCGTCACCCTTCTTTAGTTGCTTCTACTTTTTCATCGAGATTGGGTTGGTGTTCAGTGTACCGCTTGTGTAGCCTATGCGAAGCAAGCGGGTACAAGATCGAAAAGAATGCGTTGCATGGAAATGAGATGTCCAAGATATTAAGAACGAGGGGAAGAATCGACGAGGAATCTAGACTAGAGAGGAATCTAGAACATCAAATCGTGAATGAAAAAGAAAAAGCGTGAGGAGAATGATCAACTCGAGATGTTAG